AAGTGCTAAATAATTTCTTTTTCCTTTCCTTTATCTGTTGATGTAAAATGATGCTGTATTTAATATAAAATTCTTACAATGAAAGAGATTATCATATTTCCACAATTCAATTTTAAGTGGATGGGAGATCTATAAATTTCTTTTTCATGGTTGTAGAGGCAGTTTTTGTTAGAATCCCCCCTTTTTATTTTAAAGAATTTGTTAATTGTCCAGTAACAAATATGATTCGATGAAAGAAAGTGAAAAAAGAATAAAATAATTGGAATCAATAGTTGTAATGAATTGTTGGATTGGATCTCAATCCAAATTTGGATCTAGCTACAAGGAAGAGGCTTTATTTTAAAATATCGAACGAGGAAACATAGTATTCCATAAAAATCGAATTCAAAATAATAATTCAAAAAGAGTTTCGTTTTTAAATGAAGTTACACGATCCAGTTCGTTTATTCTCGACGACTTGGTTGATAGGAATCGCGAGATGGCTAGATCTTAGAAATGATGAATCGGTTTCATTTTATATGCCTGTTACTTTCTCTTTTTTCGTGCCGTCTATAATGATAGATGAATCCAAAACTTTCAATTGGACTTATTATTTCAATTGGTATTTTTGTATATCTTCCTATGTTAGAAAAATGGAAACTTAGGTAAATACTTTAGAAACATATGTAGAAAAATACCATATTTCATTTAGCCCTTTCATGCTTACTATAACCAGTTATTTCGGTTTTCTACTAGTGGCTTTAACTATAACTTCAGCTTTATTTATTGGTCTGAGCAAGATACGACTTATTTAAAATTTCTATTTGAAAGAAACAATTCAGAAAGGAAATGCTTCTGTGAGATTCTGTGTATTCTAGAGTTATTTACCATGTCAATTGTCAATTCTTGGTCATTGAGATTCACATCAATTCGGATTAATATTTAGGTATAGATATTACCGCTTTTTTTCTCCTTTTCAAAAAATTGAAATGATTGAAGTTTTTCTATTTGGAATCGTGTTAGGTCTAATTCCTATTACTTTGGCTGGATTATTCGTAACTGCATATTTACAATACAGGCGTGGCGATCAGTTGGACCTTTGATTAATTCACATTTCTTTTTTTGATTGGCCTCCTCCTTTCTTTAATCCACAGGAGGTCAAATTCTAATTGTTGTGCAAGCGACTGAATCCATTTCAGTCTAATTGAATTCATGAAGAAAAAATCACGCTCTGTAGGATTTGAACCTACGACATCGGGTTTTGGAGACCCACGTTCTACCGAACTGAACTAAGAGCGCTTTCTTATCAGAATAGAAAAGGATGTAAAGAAAAGATTTTTTTTAAACTAATCCATTTTCATTTTCTATCTATATATTCTATAGTTTCATAAAAATGAACTTCCGCGCAACGCAATTTGAATCGATCTCAGCTGATTCCTCGTTACTGCTCAACGGGGCAGTAATAGGTAGGGATGACAGGATTTGAACCCGTGACATTTTGTACCCAAAACAAACGCGCTACCAAGCTGCGCCACATCCCTTCAAATTGTTCTACAGTATAATTGTAGAGAATTCCTTTCTTGTTTTCCACATCCCTATTTCCTGCATTGAGACACACAGCTTTTCTGTCCATTTCGTCTTTTTTGGCCTCATTTAACATATTTTTACATATAATAATAAGAAAAGGAAATCTTATGGATCGTTGTACATTTCAATTGGAATTAGGGATTCCGTGTACAACTCTAAACGGCCCTTAACTACATATGCATCTAATCATATATGCATTATCTTTATGTATTACAATAAAAAAGGAGGTTTTTCAATGCGAGATCTAAAAACATATCTCTCCGTGGCCCCAGTACTAAGTACGTTATGGTTCGGGGCTTTAGCAGGTATATTGATAGAGATTAATCGTTTTTTCCCCGATGCGTTGACATTCCCCTTTTTTTCATTCTAGCTATTGACACCGGAAGGAATGAAGAAGATTAGAAATAGAATCAAATATCTGTGACTAATCCCCCCTCCCTCTTTTCTCTTTTTTCCCTTTTTTTTTCTAATTTTTAGAATTTAGAATAAGGGACGAAAGAGAAAGAATAAAAATGGATTCAACGTCTGCGAGACTCAGGTTCAAATTCGAATTAAAAATAGAGACGTGGGGGTAGAGTAGGAAAATCGGGGTCTAGGGCAAGAATACAAGATCTTTAACTGCCCTTCGGAGTTAAATAGAATTTCGAACTCATTCTCATTGTCTTGCTTATTATTTACTATGGCTTTTATGGCTTTGCTTTGATTTAATTGATTTTGATCTTTTAGAGTTGGATTTCAAGTTAATAACTTTTATTTTTTCCTTCCTTTCTTTTTCTTCATTTCGAATCAAAATAGAAGAGTTGAGTAAATCAAAAATCCAAAGGAGGTTCATGGCCAAGAGAAAAGATGCGCGGGTAACGGTAATTTTGGAATGTACCAGTTGTATACAAAACGGTGTTAAGAAGGTATCAACGGGTATTTCCAGATATATTACTCAAAAGAACCGGCACAATACGCCCAATCGATTAGAATTGAGAAAATTCTGTCCCTATTGTTACAAACATATGATTCATGGGGAAATAAAGAAATAGATTGAACCGAGTATGTCTTATCCTTGAAAGGAGAAAAATGACATTATATAGAACACATTGAAATATAAATAGAAGATATTGCATTTAAATAAAAAGAATCCTATTTGGAGTTAAAATTACAATTAAGAAATATTTCGGGATAAGAAATAAACTAAACAAACAAACCATGGATAAATCCAAGCGACCTTTTCTTAAATCCAAGCGATCTTTTCGTAGGCGTTTGCCCCCGATTCAATCGGGGGATCGAATTGATTATAGAAACATGAGTTTAATTAGTCGATTTATTAGTGAACAGGGAAAAATATTATCTAGACGAGTAAATAGATTGACCTTGAAACAACAACGATTAATTACTATTGCTATAAAACAAGCTCGTATTTTATCTTTGTTACCTTTTCTCAATAATGAGAAACAATTTGAAAGAATCGAGTCGACCACTAGAACTACTGGTCTTAGAACCAGAAATAAATAGGCTTATTTTTTGTTCACTTCAATCAGAATTCCAATTTGAACTCAAACATGGATTGGTGTTTTATTTGACAAATCTTAGAATCCAGATTATTGTGTCGTAAAAAAAAAAAACGAATCGGAAAAAAAAAGATTTTTTTATTGAACGTGTTCATTCATTTTGACTACTTTAGCGCATTTCTCATAGTAATTTTGACTTCAACTCCACCCTCCCGGAGTTCATTCTCCGGGGAACCCCATTTAAATTATTTCGGTGTATTCTTTCCAATCTACTTTTTCTCTGATTTCGTTGGAAATCATATAAAGACAATTCCTATTTGATATAGCTATTTGGGCCAGTATTTTACGATTAAGAAGCAACTGCCTCTTATATAGATCATGTATTAATTTACTATAACTATAAGATACTCCCTTTTCTCGAATTACTGCGTTTATTCGAGTGATCCACAAACGACGAAAATTTCTCTTTTGCTTATCTCTATCCCGATGAGCCGAAACCAAAGCTCTTATTTTCTGTTGAGTAATAGTTCGAGTAAGTCTTGAGTGAGATCCTCGAAAACTTGATGCAAATAAACGAATTTTTGTTCTACGTTTCCGGGCTATATATCCGCGTTTAACTCTAGTCATTGAATAAATAAAATTTTGACAAATAACTAATTGATTTTTTTCTTTCAGTTATTATTTTTCCCGTCCTGGCCTATTAATAACTAATAACCAAACGGATTTTTCCAATGTATAAAATACAAATTCCAATGGCTTTGGCTACTATAACCTTCCCGACCACGATTTTTTCTTTTTTGGGGTATTTTACTGGGAAATATGAAAGAAATTGTGGGTTTCCTCGTTTCTATGGTTACTTCTTAAACGGTGAGGTCTTCTCTATACACCGGAGCCCTTACTTCATTTAATATTTCATCAATGTTATTGGTAACTTGTATAGTTCACACCACACTCTTTGGCTCTACCTATGAATTATCCAGTAACAGGTCTTTCACAATGAGACCCGCCTATACAGTAACGGTATTTAATTAGGAAAGTTAGCTGGGTAGCTGACCCTCGTAATCCGTTCTTGACTGAGCGAGAACTTCTTTTTTTTTTTTATTTTAATAAGATTTTTCCGCTTAATGGATAATCAGTTGCTACCAATGGAGAATTGTTTCTCATCTTAAATTCAGGTGATTGAATTTGCACCAACGGAAACCATAAACTTTATACACAATAGAAGGATAGATTTGCTTATTTTTAGATAGTGAATGGAGTTCCTTCTTCCATTCTATCCTATTCATTAGTACTGATCAGTCATACTGGAAGCAGTTTTCTTGCTTTTTCCTGTCAGCTCATGATCTAAACGAGTCGCACATACACCCTAGTACATGTTCCTCGACGCTGAGGACATCCCCGAAGAGCGGGGGATTTCGTGACATTTCGAATGGGCTGTCTTGTATTTCTAATAAGTTGTTTAATAGTTGGCATGTTGAGTCATATATATAATGGGCTGGTTTAGATTGATCCTAACCGGATTTTTTATTTATTTATATAGTAAACTCGGAGATAAAATATCAAATCACAGATTTGCACAAAATCCACTTTTTCATTCAACTGCTACAAGATCAACAATTCCATAAGTTTGGGCTTCTGTTGCTGACATAAAAACGTCTCTTTCCATGTCTTCAGATACAACCCATAAAGGTTTACGCGTCCTTTGTACATAAACCCTTGTGATGGTTTCGCGTAGTTTCAGCAGTTCTTCCGCTTCCAGGATAAATTCTCCCGTTTGTGCCTCATAAAAAGAACTAGCAGGTTGATGCATCATTACCCTGATAATAGAAGGTTTCTCTATCTGGTGTGATGAAAGAAACAGAAAAGAAAGATAAAGAATAATAGGAAAAAGGATAGAATTGAACAACCGTACGGGCATTATCTTTTATGCATTGCATACGGCTCTATAATCAAATTGACCCCTAACTTTTCCATTCAAGAAAGATAAAAAATAGAATCTATTAGCCCCAGATGGGTAAATGATCAAAATGCCACCCTTCTTTTTTTTTTCGGAGGAGTTCAAAAATACTATGATGGCTCCGTTGCTTTCTATTTTAAAATGGATTTTTTTTGTCTTTGATTCAGCAATCCCAAAGTTTCTTTTTGAGCCAATTAAAAAAATTTGGTTTTTTCGCACTCTTTTTTTTTATAACTTAAATATTGTTAAGAGCCCGTTAGTGTAAAAACAAACAAGTTTGTGACGCTGAATTGGACTTCCGATAGATAAGAGAAAGTCGGAAATATCTTTTATCTCATACTACTCTCTCGATACATAATCAAATCTTTTGAAAAAAAAAATACAAAATTTTTCATATCGAATTCGAAGTGCCATGCTATTATTACTTAATATTCATATGGCGAAGGCATAGTTTTCTTTTTTCTCTCAAATAAAAAAACTTCATTGGCGCCAAGCGTGAGGGAATGCTAGACGTTTGGTAATTTCTCCTCCAACCAGAATAAAAGATCCCATTGACGCGGCCAATCCCATGCATATTGTATGGACCTCTGGTCGTACAAATTGCATAGTATCATAAATGGCTATTCCGGGTATTATCCATCCACCAGGGGAGTTTATAAACAAATACAGATCTTTAGTCTCATCCTCGATACTGAGATATACCATAAGACCAATAAGTTGATTCGAGATCTCGCTATCAACCTCTTGGCCTAAAAAAAGTAATCTTTCTCGATAAAGTCGGTTGAGTAGGGTAAAATTGTATTCCTTAGGAACCGTACATGCACCTTTTGATGCATACGGTTCAAAAAAATTGCGAAGAAAAGAATCAATGTATAGATTCCAGTCCTCTTTCTTTTTCGGGTTTTTCTAATTTTTTAATGAAAGGGCTTTTTCTTCGATTTTTCAATAAAGATGAATTTTGATTTCTTCTTTGATAATATAAAAAAAGGGTAAATAAACTTATCGAATTAACTTCTCATTGATGTATTCTTTCATCGAAATTCAATCCCAATTACGATGGTATTTTCTTGTTCCTGAATGGGTCTCTTTCATCTTTTTAGGTTTATGCTCTACTCCGGGTAAAGATTCGCCCGATTTTGATTTGCACATATAGGACAAATCTTCCCATCACCATTTCTTTTTGTTATGACTTTACAAATAATCATTTATGATACACATAGTAATCATAGATATATTACCAATTGGGTTTTTTTTTTAAACGGAGCCTGGATACTTCATTTTTTTCGTCCAGCCAAAGCCAACCATAAATTATTCTAATTGATATAATTCTATGAATTCCCCCAAATAATGCATTTAATTGCATTTCACGCTCCAATTTTTCGATAATTCAATTTCTCTTTCTTGGGCGAAACAGAGGATATCTCGGTCGGGGGAGAGAATGGGGAAATCCCATATGACCCAAGATATCTGACAAGTCGCACTATACGTCAACCCAAGATGCATCTTCCTCTCCAGGACTTCGGAAAGGTACTTTTGGAACACCAATAGGCATGGATTGAAAGAAAAAAGAACTAAATACTATATTTCACTTTGATGTGGAAACGTAACAATATGGTTTTATTGTCTTTATTTTTCTTGTCTTTATAATATTGGCTTTATCATATTTATTTTATCCATAGATTAGAAAAATTTAGAAAGAAAGACAAAATAAATAAAGGAAATTTTTTACGAATAGATCCTTCTAATGATAAATGAAGGATGGACAAATTTTCTCATAGAAAATGGTATCAATCCACCATTGCATATTGGTACTTATCGAATATAGAATAAATCTGTTTCTCTTTGTTCTTACGAACAGAATTCTTCCATTATTACGAATAGAATATAGAATCAATATTAACCTAACCCTTGTTAGGAAAAAATCCCCTGAACAGGGGAAGTCTATAGGATAATCATAGTATAATTTTTTCCAATGCAATAAAGTTACGTAGTGTCTATTTTTCTTCGATAAAGGGGTATTTTCCATGGGTTTGCCTTGGTATCGTGTTCATACCGTTGTATTGAATGATCCCGGCCGGTTGCTTTCCGTTCATATAATGCATACAGCTCTGGTTGCTGGTTGGGCGGGCTCGATGGCTCTGTATGAATTAGCAGTTTTTGATCCTTCTGACCCTATTCTTGATCCAATGTGGAGACAGGGTATGTTCGTTATACCCTTCATGACTCGTTTAGGAATAACCAATTCATGGGGGGGTTGGAGTATCACAGGAGGAACTGTAACGAATCCGGGGATTTGGAGTTACGAAGGTGTAGCTGGGGCGCATATTGTGTTTTCTGGCTTATGCTTTTTGGCAGCTATCTGGCATTGGGTCTATTGGGATCTAGAAATATTTTCTGATGAACGTACAGGAAAACCCTCTTTGGATTTGCCCAAGATCTTTGGAATTCATTTATTTCTCTCCGGGGTGGCTTGCTTTG